AGTTATACGAAGTATGGTTGAGTTATTGTAAAAGATAATTGGTTTGTCTAGGGGTGCGAGTTATTGTTTGTATGAATTTAATGTTTGGTCTAGCTTAAAAGTGAAAAATGGGTTGTTACTGGAGTTTTTCATTTAAGAAAGTTTTTACTGTTGAAATTTATTGAAAGTGGTTAAATTCAAAAACCCGTGATATAATAAATACTTAATATAATATAAATATATATTTGACATAAAATCTTATTCTACCAAAAGAAAAAGCAGTATTTGAAAAATAAATAAAACATATTAGAAGATATTTGCCTTAATATGAATATAAAATATTATTAGTCCTAGATATAGAGGGTATATATATATAATATATTTATGATATATAATTCTAATCTTATTAATTGTCAATAAGTTATTATTATTAAATAAATCAATATTTAGATAAAATACATACTTATTATTAATTATAATACAATTAAACATTTATAATAAATCAATCTGTTTATGATTGTTAAGAAAACAATTAGTTAATATTTTCTCTATACTTCATTTAACAATAAAAAAAAAATGAAGTATAGAGAAAAATAACTATTAATGCTTTTGTTGAAGGGTCTGAAGGGATTTGTTTGAGGTGTAACGAAAGAATTGGTTTGTCTAGGGGTGCGAGTTATTGTTTGTATGAATTTAATGTTTGGTCTAGCTTAAAAGTGAAAAATGGGTTGTTACTGGAGTTTTTCATTTAAGAAAGTTTTTACTGTTGAAATTTATTGAAAGTGGTTAAATTCAAAAACCCGTGATATAATAAATACTTAATATAATATAAATATATATTTGACATAAAATCTTATTCTACCAAAAGAAAAAGCAGTATTTGAAAAATAAATAAAACATATTAGAAGATATTTGCCTTAATATGAATATAAAATATTATTAGTCCTAGATATAGAGGGTATATATATATAATATATTTATGATATATAATTCTAATCTTATTAATTGTCAATAAGTTATTATTATTAAATAAATCAATATTTAGATAAAATACATACTTATTATTAATTATAATACAATTAAACATTTATAATAAATCAATCTGTTTATGATTGTTAAGAAAACAATTAGTTAATATTTTCTCTATACTTCATTTAACAATAAAAAAAAAATGAAGTATAGAGAAAAATAACTATTAATGCTTTTGTTGAAGGGTCTGAAGGGATTTAAAAAGGGAAAGGGATTTCTTGACCCTGGTTAAGTTTGTTAAATAGAAGAGTTATGAGTAAAAAAGGTGCTGTGGTAGGCATATTAATTTAAAGTTGGTTGAGTTAAGAGGGATGCTGTGCTTTTGTTGAAGGGTCTGAAGGGATTTAAAAAGGGAAAGGGATTTCTTGACCCTGGTTAAGTTTGTTAAATAGAAGAGTTATGAGTTTTATTCTGGCTTGTAATTAATTTATTGTTATATTAATCTATATATATATTAGTGTTAAGTGATTATCTAAATGATTGTGTTTTAGTTTGTAATATTTTGTATTAGGTATGAAGGATACTTTGATCTGGTAATTATTTATAAATATTGATAAAGTATGTGCCAGCAGTCGCGGTTAGACATGGAATGTGAATAAATTTTATTGGTTGTGTAGTTTATAATTATGTAATATAAGGTAGAATGAGGGTTATTAGGTGGAATTTTTAATTTTTGGTAATGTTGTGCTAGAGTATGATGCTATGAAATCAAGATAATAAACTAGGATTAGATACCCTATTATTTTTGATTTAAAATTTAATGGCTTAAGTAGTAGTAGTTATGGACTTGAAACTTAAAGAATTTGGCGGTATTTTAGTCTATTTAGAGGAATCTGTTCAGTAATTGATAATCCGCATTGAACCTTACTTATTTTGTGTTTGTATACCGTCGTTGTTGGGGATCTTTTTAGAGTTTATTTTCTAAGGATTTAATTGAATAGTATTTCAGATCAAGGTGCGATTGATAAATAAGTTGAAATGGATTACATTATTGTTTATATGTGGATGAGTTATTGTAAGTTAATAGTGAAAATGGATTTAATAGTAAGAATTTAAAGATTGTTATTGTGAAACTAGCTCTAGAATATGTACACATCGCCCGTCGCTCTCGTTAATAAGGTGAGATAAGTCGTAACATAGTAGGTGTACCGGAAGGTGTAGCTAGATTGGCAAGTTAGTCTATAGGAGGGAGTTTTTATTTACGTTGAAATGTTGATTGTGCGATTCAATCTGGCTTGAGTTATAATATTTTATTGTTGAGGTAGTTATATTGGAAGTAATTTTTATGTTGTTGTATTTTAAAGATTTAATTTTGTTGATGATAATTTACTTGTACTGTTAAGGGTTTATTAGGGTTGTTATTTTATAAGTTTATTTAGTTTGTTGTACCTTGTGTATCAGGGTTTATTAAAATAGGGAAATGTAAAATTTTATTCTCGGTGTTTAAGGAGTTAATTAATTAATATAATTATTGTTGTATAATTATTGTCGATATTTAATTAGTAGTGAAATGTTATTCGGCTTGAAGGGTATCTAGTTTTTTTGGAAATAAATTTAATTTATATTTTGGTTTTAATTAGTTTAGTGGTGAAGTAATTTAAGCTAGGATGAATATTTGAGGGGATTAGCTCTTAAATAAATTTATATAATTTGTATTTTTATTTGTGATAATGTGGATTTAATGTTATTTATCATTTTGAGGATGTGAAAATTTTAATTTTGGGTTTATATTGTGATTTTTTTTTGTTTATTTTATTTACTTAAATGAATGTTTGAATTTTTTAATTTAATTATTAAAATAATGGTAAAATTAGTAAATTATGGTTTATGGAATTAATTAGAGTGATAATTTTATTTAAGGAATTCGGCAAAATATGTATTCGCTTGTTTATCAAAAACATCTTTTTTTGGATTAGATTTAAAATATGGCCTGCCCACTGATAATTTGAAGGGCCGCGGTAATTTGACCGTGCAAAGGTAGCATAATCATTAGTTTTTTAATTGGGGGCTGGAATGAATGGTAGGACGAAATACAGTCTGTCTTTGGTTTAATTGATAATTGAATTTAAATATTAAGTAAGAATGCTTGAATTGTTTTATGGGACGAGAAGACCCTATAGAGTTTTATATGGTGGTTTTGTTTGGTATTTGTTAGTAAAAATTATATTATTATATTTGGTTGGGGTGATTTTAAAATATAGGTATCTTTTAATGCTTTGGTGTACATTGATTTATGGTAAATTGATCCATTAATGGTGATTATAAGTTGAAATTACCTTAGGGATAACAGCGTGATTTTTTTTGAGAGTTCTTATTGACAGGGAAGATTGCGACCTCGATGTTGAATTAAGATAAATATTGGGTGTAGAAGTTTAATTATAATATTAGGTCTGTTCGACCTTTAAAATCTTACATGATTTGAGTTCAAACCGGCGTGAGCCAGGTTGGTTTCTATCTATAATAAATTTAAAGTTTTTTAGTACGAGAGGACCAGAAATTTATAATAATTTTTGTTGTTGGTATATTATTAATATACTAATTTGGCAGAGAAGTGCAGTGGATTTAGAATTCATATATATAATTTCATATTATAAGTAGTATTGTTTAGTTTAATAATTATTTTAGTAGGTTTTATTTTATTAGTGTTTGTTATGGTTGGCGTGGCTTTTTTAACTTTATTAGAGCGGAGGGTATTAGGTTATATTCATATTCGTAAAGGTCCAAACAAAGTTGGTTTATTTGGGGTTTTTCAACCTTTTAGTGATGCTATTAAATTATTTTTGAAGGAGCAAACTTTTCCATTAATTTCTAATTTTATTTCGTATTATTTTGCTCCTGTGATTAATTTGTTTTTAGCGTTAATTATTTGGGTATTGACGCCTTATTTGAGTGGTTTTTTTTCATTTGAAATGGGATTTTTGTTTTTTTTAGGATGTTTGAGATTGGGGGTATATACTGTTATGATTGCAGGTTGGTCTTCTAATAGAAATTATTCATTGTTAGGAGGTCTTCGGGCAGTGGCTCAAACAATTTCATATGAAGTGAGATTGGGGTTGGTTATATTGTCGTTTGTTTTTTTAGTTGGTAGATACAATTTAATTGCGTTATATTGTTACCAAGAGTATGTTTGATTAGTATTTATTTTTTTTCCATTAAGTTTGATTTGGATTGCGTCTAGTTTAGCTGAGACTAATCGTACACCTTTTGATTTTGCTGAGGGTGAATCTGAATTGGTTTCAGGGTTTAATGTTGAGTATAGAAGAGGTGGTTTTGCATTGATTTTTTTGGCTGAATATGCGAGAATTTTATTTATGAGAATAATTATCGTAATAATTTTTTTTGGAGGGGATGTTGATACTTTTTTTTTTTATTTGAAATTGGTGATTGTTTCTTTTATATTTATTTGGATTCGTGGGACTCTTCCACGGTTTCGGTATGATAAGTTGATATATTTGGCTTGGAAAAGATTTCTTCCTTTGTCATTAAACTATCTATTGTTTTTGGTTGGGCTTAGGATTATAATTTTTTCTTTTCTTATTGTTTAAGTGAATATATTTGAGTATTAAGTTAATAGGAGGATTAAACTCCTTGCATTATATTTTCAAAATACAAGACTTTCTAAAGTGTTTAACTTTAATTTATAATTTTATCCCAAGTTTTTAATATAAGGGGGTTAAGAATGTAGTATGAGAAGTATAGGATTGTTAGAATTTGACTTGTAATAATATAGGGTTCTTCTACCGGGCGAGCGCCAATCCATGTTAATAATATTACTGTGTTAATTATAATTCAAAATGAGATTTGATTGGTTGGGTAGAATTGGTTTCCTCGAAAATTAGATTTATGAGTTGGTATGGTGAATAAGATTGTAATAGAGAGGAGTAATGCAATAACTCCTCCTAATTTATTAGGAATGGATCGTAGAATTGCGTAGGCAAATAGAAAGTATCATTCTGGTTGGATATGGACGGGTGTTATTAAGGGATTTGCAGGTATAAAGTTATCAGGGTCTCTTAATATATAAGGGTTACTTAGAGTTAGGGCCATCAATATAGTTAGGAGGAGTAAGAACCCTATTGAATCTTTAATTGAGAAGTAGGGATGGAAGGGGATTTTATCAATGTTTCTGTTTAATCCTAGTGGATTATTAGATCCTGTTTGGTGAAGAAACAGAAGATGAATTATAACTAGGGCTAGTACGATAAATGGGAGAAGAAAGTGGAATGTGAAGAATCGATTTAATGTTGCATTATCTACTGCAAAACCACCTCAAATTCATTGGACTAAATCAGTTCCTATATATGGGATTGCTGATAGGAGGTTTGTAATAACTGTTGCTCCTCAAAATGATATTTGTCCTCATGGTAATACGTACCCTATGAATGCTGTTGCTATAGTTATGAGGAGAATTATTACACCAATTGATCATGTATGTATAAATTTAAAAGATCCGTAATATAAACCCCGTCCTACGTGTATATAGATGCAAATAAAGAATATTGAAGCACTATTTGCATGTAGTGTTCGTAGAAGTCAGCCGTAATTTACATCTCGTGAAATATGGTTGATACTGGAGAAGGCTAATTCAATATTGGGGCAATAATGTATTGCTAGGAAAATTCCGGTAATGATTTGAATAATTAAGCATAGTCCTAGTATTGAGCCGAAATTTCACCATGAGTTAATATTAATTGGTGTTGGTAGGTCAATTAAGGAATTGTTAATAATTTTAAATAAGGGTTGATTTTTTCGTAGGGGTTTATTCATTAGTTTATTTTTCGTAGAGGTCCAATAAAAATGTTTGTGATTTTTACTACTGCAATTAGTGATAAAAATAAATAAGAACTTATTGTAATAATAATTAGGTGTGTAGGGATATTATATAGCTTCAAGATTTGATTGGTAGATGGATTAGTTATAGTATTGAATATGGAGCTATCTTGTATATGTGAATATGTTTGAATTTGTTTGATGATTATTCAGAAGATAACAATGATTATTATAATTGGAATAATTTTTTTGGTGAAGGAAATAATTTCATTGGATGCAAGGCTTGTTATATAGATGAATAGAATTAATATTCCTCCAACAAAAATTAAAAATAGGATGTATGAAAATCAGAAGGTTGGTGAAATTATTCCTGTAATTAATCTGATTAAGATGGTTTGGATTAATAGTATTAAGCCTATAATTAAAGGGTGATTTGTGAATATTGATGTTGTAGATATTAAGGTTCTAGCATAGATAATGATTATTTTAATATCAGAGGGTAGTTTAATAAAAATATCAGTTTTGGGTATTGGTGAAGAAGAAAGTCTTTTCCTCTGAAGCTTTAAAAGTTTTTTCTTATTTTTGATTTACAAGATCAATATTTTTATTAAATTATTAAAACCAATGATAGTTTATGTGTTTTTTATATTTATTTGTGGTGTTTGGGTTTTTAGATCTAATCGGAAACATTTATTGATTACTTTATTAGGGTTGGAGTTTATTGTTTTAGCTTTGTATTTTGTAATTTATTATTATCTATTGGAAATGGATTATGAATTATTTTTTAGAATGGTTTTTTTAACTTTTTCGGTTTGTGAGGGCGCACTGGGTCTATCAATTTTGGTTAGTGTAATTCGTAGTTACGGTAATGATTACTTTAATAGTTTTAGTATTCTTCAATGTTAAAGGTTATAATGTTTGTATTTTTTTTAATCCCTGTTTGTTTTTTGCAAAATTTTTGATGGGTGGTTCAGTCTTTTATGTTTGTGTTAATATTTATTTGTATGAAGATACTACCTTTTTTTTATTGTTTTGGGAATATTAGATACATTTTTGGTGTTGATTATATTAGTTTTGGTTTAATTATTTTAAGAATTTGAATTTGTATTTTGATATTAATAGCTAGAGAGTTGATTTATTATTCTGGATTTTTTTTTTCTTTTTTTTTAGTGGTGGTCTTGGTGTTAATACTGTTATTGATTTGTACTTTTAGAAGAATAACGATGTTTTCTTTTTATTTGTTTTTTGAAAGAAGATTAATTCCTACATTATTTCTTATTTTGGGTTGAGGATATCAACCTGAGCGATTGCAGGCTGGTGTATATTTATTGTTTTATACATTATTAGCTTCTTTGCCTTTATTGGTTGGCATTATGTACTTGTATAATTGTGTTGGTAGATTGGTGTTTTATTTAATTAAGGGGTTTGAGGGTAATTGGTTATTGTATTTTTCAATAATTATGGCATTTTTAGTGAAAATACCAATATACATAGTTCATTTATGACTTCCTAGGGCTCATGTTGAGGCACCAATTTCTGGTTCAATAATTTTGGCTGGAATTCTTTTAAAATTAGGAGGGTATGGGTTGCTTCGGTTTTTAATTATTTTGATATCTATTGGATCTAAATTAAATTATTTATGGATTTCGATTAGTATAAGAGGGGGGGTGTTAATTAGATTAATATGTTTACGTCAGACTGATTTAAAGTCTTTGATTGCCTATTCTTCTGTAGCTCATATGGGTATAGTAATCAGAGGTTTAATAACTATAATATATTGGGGGTATTGTGGTTCGTATAGATTAATAATTGGCCATGGATTATGTTCTTCTGGTTTATTTTGTTTAGCAAATATTTCTTACGAACGCTTAGGGAGACGGAGTTTATTGGTTAATAAAGGTTTAATAAATTTTATACCTAGATTATCAATATGGTGATTTTTGTTATGTTCTTGTAATATAGCTGCACCTCCATCATTAAATTTAATCGGTGAAATTATATTATTGAATAGATTAATTAGTTGGAGATGAATCAGTATATTTATGTTGATGTTAGTATCTTTTTTGAGAGCTGCTTATACATTGTATTTATTTTCTTATAGTCAGCATGGTATAATATATTCTGGTTTATACAGCTGTTCATTAGGTTATGTTCGTGAATTTTTATTATTATTTTTGCATTGGTTTCCTTTAAACTTATTGATTTTGTGTGTAGATTATATAATTATTTGACTATAAACTTAAATAGTTTAAAAAAAATATCAATTTGTGGTGTTGATGATATATAATGTTATTTTGGGTTGTGAAGTATATAAGAATTTGTATATTAGGATTTTTGTATTTGTTTATAGGGGGAGTAATGACAGTAGTAATGGGGATTTATTGTGTTTTGGGCGATTTGGTTTATTTTGTAGAATGGGAGGTTATTACTTTGAATTCTTCTAGAATTGTAATAACTTTTTTGTTTGATTGAATATCTTTAGTATTTATGGGATTTGTTTTTTTTATTTCTTCATTGGTTATTTTATATAGAAATGATTATATAAGAGGTGATTTAAATATTAATCGTTTTATTTTTTTGGTTTTATTATTTGTTTTATCTATGTTGTTTTTAATCGTTAGCCCTAATATGGTTAGAATTTTATTAGGATGGGATGGATTAGGTTTAGTATCTTATTGCTTAGTAATTTATTATCAAAATAGTAGGTCTTGTAACGCTGGTATATTAACTGCTTTATCTAATCGGATTGGGGATGTAGCTTTATTGATAGTTATTTCATGAATGTTGAATTTTGGTAGATGGAATTATATTTATTATTTGGAATGCTTTAAGGTTTCCGGGGAAATAGAATTGATTTCTTTTTTTATTGTTTTAGCAGCTATAACCAAGAGAGCTCAGATTCCTTTTTCTTCTTGATTGCCTGCAGCAATAGCTGCACCTACGCCAGTTTCTGCTTTAGTACATTCTTCTACTTTGGTTACTGCTGGGGTATATTTGTTAATTCGATTTGGAGTGGTTTTTAATGATTTTTTAAATGTAATTTTGTTAATTTTTGGTATATTAACGATACTTATAGCTGGTATGGGAGCAAACTATGAGTTTGATTTAAAAAAAATTATTGCTTTATCTACTTTAAGACAGTTAGGATTAATAATAAGAGTTTTATCTTTAGGGTTTTATAAATTGGCTTTTTTTCATCTATTAATACATGCTTTATTTAAAGCATTATTATTTATGTGCGCTGGTGTAATTATTCATTTTGTGAATGATTATCAGGATATTCGATATATAGGGAGTTTAAGCTTTCAAATACCTTTTACTTCATCTTGTTTAATAGTTTCTAATTTTTCTTTATGTGGTATGCCATTTTTAGCTGGATTTTACTCTAAGGATTTGATTTTGGAGATAGTGTCAATGTGTTATTTGAATATATTTATTTTCTTTTTATTTTATTTTTCTACTGGTTTAACAGTGTGTTATTCTATTCGTTTATTTTATTACACTTTATATGGTGATATAAATATGGTATCTTATTTTAATTTAAATGAGGATAATAAAAGTATATTAGTTGGTATGAGATTACTGTTGATAATAGTTGTGTTTGGGGGTTCTTTAATGAGTTGATTATTTTTTCCTACTCCGGTTATTGTATATTTACCTATATTTTATAGGTTGTTAACTTTAATTATTAGATTAATTGGGGGGTTTGTAGGGTATGAATTGTCAAAATTAAATTTAGGTGGTAGTTTATTATTTTGTAAGTTTGTAAATAGTATTTATTTTGTAAGTATAATATGGTATATACCTTATATTTTTACTTACGGTATTTCCGGGTTGCCTTTAAGTATAGGGTATACTGTTTTAAAAGTATTTGACTCTGGTTGAGATGAGTACTTTGGTAGACAGGGGTTGTTTGCTTGTATTATATATATAAGTAGAATTAATCAGGTTTGGCAGTCCAATAATCTAAGGATACACTTATTATTTTATATAGTGTGATTTTTTGTTTTGGTAATATTTATTTAATTGACTTAAATAGCTTATAGAGAGTGGAACATTGAAGATGTTTGGGAGATATATATATTTGTCTTTAAGTATTTATGAAAGGTAATTTATTTTTACAGTGAAAGTGTAATGTTTTAGATAAACTACATAAATTAGAAATATAAACGGGATTTAACCGTTAAGGTAATAAGTTAGCGGCTTTTACTTAATCATATTTCCTTGATTGGAATTTATGTATTCAATTATATTATTAACAATAATATACCTCTAATTTGGTTTCAATCAATTAATATGGATAATATTTATCAAAAAATTAGGTCGAAACTAATTGCAAATTGCTTCATATCAAAGATGAACTGAAATTCTCAGTACTTTTTGAATGCAACCCAAGTGTTATTTTTAACTACCATCCTGTTTAAGAAGCTCATTCAAGTGATCCTTGTTTTCATTCATGATAAAGACCTAAGAGGAGAATTAATAGGAATGAAACTCTAATGATTATTCAATAAATGATGTTTGATGATGGTATTAAAATGGGTATAGGTAGTAATAGAGCAATTTCTACATCGAAAATTAGAAAGATTACTGCAATCAAGAAGAAGCGTAATGAGAAAGGTAGTCGTGCTGAGTTTATAGGATCGAACCCACACTCGAATGGTGAGGATTTTTCTCGGTCTTCATTATTTTTTTTTGATAGGATGGAGGCTATTAATATAATAATCACGGTTATTATAATTGTTATTATTATTATAATTATAATTAGTAGAATTACTTATTTTGATGAAGTCAATCTTTTTAATTGGAAGTTAAATATACTAATATATTAAATAAGTTATCTTCCTCATCAGTAAATTGATATATATAGGAATAATCATACTACATCAACAAAATGTCAGTATCAAGCGGCAGCTTCAAATCCGAAATGATGAGAGGAGGAGAAATGTAAGTAGGAGTACCGGGAGAAACATGTTATTAAGAAGGTTGTTCCAATAATGACGTGGAGTCCGTGAAATCCAGTTGCTATAAAAAAAGAGGCCCCATAGATTGAATCTGCAATAGTAAAAGGTGCTTCGATATATTCATAAGCTTGAAGGATAGTAAAGTATACTCCTAATATAATTGTGTAAAATAATGCCTGAAGGGCTTGAGTAAGATTATTATGTAATAAGCTATGGTGAGATCACGTAATTGTTACTCCTGATGCTAATAGGATAGCTGTATTAAGTAATGGAATTTGAAGTGGATTAAAGGGTCTAATTCCTGTGGGAGGTCAGGAAGATCCAATTTCAATAGTGGGGGATAAGCTTCTATGAAAAAAAGCCCAGAAAAAAGAAATAAAGAAAAAGATTTCTGAAATAATAAATAGAATTATTCCTCATTGGAGTCCTTTTATTACAATTTTTGTATGGAGTCCTTGATAAGTACCTTCTCGTGTGATATCTCGTCATCATTGAATTATCGTTAAAATTATAATTGTAATCCCTAGTACTATTAAGGATAGGTTGAATATATGGAATCATTTAATAAGACCTACTATTGTGATTATAGCGCCTAGAGCGCCAGTTAAAGGTCAAGGTCTTTGATCAACTAAATGGAAGGGGTGGTTTCTGTGATTTGTCATTAATTGACTTCTCTGGAGTATAGTGTTGATAAGATTGTGAAAACATATGCTTGGATGATTGCAACGGCTGATTCTAATGTTAGAAGGAGAATTTGTGTAAATAAGAGAATGATCAGAATAATTGGGGGTAAGGTAGGGCCAGTATTTCCTAGAAGAGTTAATAATAAGTGTCCGGCAATTATGTTGGCGGTTAGCCGTACAGCAAGTGTTCCTGGTCGAATTAAATTTCTGATTGTTTCGATGCAAACTATAAATGGTATTAGAATGGGGGGAGTCCCCCCAGGGACTAAATGAGTGAATATGTGTTGTGTATTATTTAATCACCCAAATAGTATAAATCTTAATCATAAAGGTAAGGCTAAGGAAAGTGTTATAGTTAAATGACTGGTTCTGGTGAAAATATAAGGGAATAACCCTAGGAAGTTGTTAAATATAATTAGGGTAAATAAGGAAATAAAGATAAAGGATCTCCCTTTGTTAATGATATTAAATCCTAGAAGTACTTTAAATTCTTTATGGAGTTTTATTATCATTATATTTCATATTAAAATATATCGAGATGGGATAAATCAAAATCCAAATGGTACAATTAAAATTCCCATTAGAGTTCTTAATCAATTAAATGAAATACTTATAATATTTGTGGATGGATCAAAGACTGAGAATAGGTTTATTATCATTTTCATAATTGGGAGATTGTTTTAGTAGAAATTTTTATTGAAAGAGGAGTAGGAACCGGTTGAAAGTAATTTGTAATATTAAATAATAATAATGTAAGGGTGAATAATAAAAATTGAAGTAACCAATTTAGTGGTATTATTTGCGGAATTGAAAAATACCACTAAATTGGTTACTTCAATTTGACAAGTTGATGTTATAGTTTAACTAATTTTTCTTATTGGAAGTAAGTTACTAGTTTACTATAATATGGTTTAAGAGACCATTACTTGTTTTCAGTCATCCAATAATTCATGGTGTGAAATTCAATTAATAAAATTGGTAATTGGGATTCTTTCAATTACAATAGGTATAAATCTGTGGTTTGCGCCACAAATTTCTGAACATTGTCCGTAGAAAACACCAGGGCGATTAATAAGGAATCTGGTTTGATTTAATCGCCCTGGTGTTGCATCTGCTTTTACCCCTAATCTAGGGATAGTTCATGAGTGTAGAACATCTGCTGCTGTAATAATAATTCGAATAAATGTGTTTATTGGTAAAGTGGCTCGGTTATCAACATCTAGAAGACGAAGATTTTTATTTAATAGTTCATTTTGTGGGATTATGTATGAATCGAATTCAATTTTTAGGAAATCTGAATACTCATATCTTCAGTATCATTGATGGCCAACGGTTTTTAATGTTAAGGTTGGCTTATTAATTTCGTCTATTAAATATAAGAGTTGTAGGGATGGTAGTGCAATAAAAATTAAAATAATTGCTGGTGCGATTGTTCATGCAACTTCAATTATTTGCCCCTCAAGAAGGAATCGATTAATATATTTATTTTTAAATAAAAGGACTATTATGTATGTAACTACTATAAGGATTATAATAATAATTATTAATGTATGATCATGGAAGAAGATTAGCTGTTCTATAATAGGGGAGGCACTATCTTGGAGATTAATGTTTGATCAGGTTGTCATTAGGTTCTAAAAAAAGGTTTAATCTTTATAAATGGAGCTTAAATCCACTGCACTTCTCTGCCAAATTAGATTACTTTATTAATGAAGGGAGCTCGAAGTAGCTATGTTCTGTAGGGGGTATATTTTGAAGTCATTCAATTGAATTATTTGTATGCGTTGAAGAAATAATTAGTCGATTAGTTATTATACTTTCTCATATAATGAAAATAAATATTAATACCCCTACAAATGAAATTATTGATCCTACTGATGATAGTACGTTTCATATTGTGTAGGCATCAGGATAGTCTGAGTATCGTCGTGGCATGCCTGCTAAACCAAGAAAGTGTTGGGGAAAGAAAGTTAAATTGACTCCTGAAAATATAATTGTAAATTGAATTTTAAGTCATTTAGGATTCAATGATAATCCTGTAAATAAAGGGTATCATTGAATAAACCCGGCTATAATAGCGAATACAGCTCCTATTGATAAAACATAATGGAAATGGGCGACTACATAATAGGTGTCATGTAAAATAATATCAATTGATGAATTAGCTAACACAACACCTGTTAGACCTCCGATTGTGAAGAGGAAGACAAATCCTAATGCTCATAAACATGGGGCTCTATAGGATAACCTTGATCCATGAATAGTTGTTAATCAACTAAAAATTTTAATTCCTGTAGGTACAGCGATAATTATTGTAGCTGATGTAAAATATGCTCGTGTATCTACATCTATGCCAACAGTGAATATATGATGAGCTCAAACAACAAATCCTAGAAGGCCAATGGCTATTATTGCAAAAATTATACCTAGATTACCAAAAGCTTCTTTTTTTCCACTTTCATGACAAATAATATGGGAGATTATTCCAAATCCTGGTAAAATTAAAATATAGACTTCTGGATGGCCAAAGAATCAAAATAAATGTTGATAGAGAATAGGGTCTCCACCTCCAGCTGGGTCAAAAAAGGAAGTATTTAGATTTCGATCAGTTAATAATATAGTGATTGCTCCTGCAAGAACTGGTAGTGAGAGTAGTAATAGTAAGGCGGTAATTACTACTGCTCAAACAAATAGGGGGATATAATCAGGCTTTATTTGTAATGGTTTTATGTTAATAGTGGTTGAAATAAAGTTTACAGCTCCTAGGATTGATGATACACCGGCCAAATGGAGAGAGAAAATGGCTAGATCTACTGATGCTCCTCTATGAGCTAGCCCACTAGCGAGGGGGGGGTAAACAGTTCAACCGGTTCCTACTCCTCTTTCAATAAGGCTTCTTGTTAAAAGTAAACTAAGTGACGGCGGGAGTAATCAAAATCTTATATTATTTATTCGAGGGAATGCTATATCTGGTGCACCTAATATTAGTGGCACTAATCAATTTCCAAACCCTCCAATAAGAATTGGTATTACTATAAAGAAAATTATGACAAATGCGTGAGCTGTGACAACAACATTATAGATTTGATCGTCTCCGATTAATGATCCTGGTTGGTTAAGTTCAGCACGAATTAGTATTCTTAATGAAGTTCCAATTATTCCAGCTCAACCTCCGAATATAAAGTATAATGTTCCAATATCTTTATGGTTAGTGGAGAAGAATCATCGTCTCAAGAAGTAAAATGGCTGATAAGAGGTGATAGATTGTAAATCTATTTATGAATAGAAAATTCTTTTACTAAGTCTTATATTCAAGAATGATAATAGAATGCAATTCTATAGGAATAATAGTATTATTAAGACTTAAAGAATTATATCTTTATGTATAGCTTTGAAGGGTATAAGTTTTAATTAACTTAAAGCCTTTATAGGAAGACAATTAATATAGGTGAAATTAATAAGCCAATTGTTGTAATTGTTAATAAGAAGGAATAATTTGAGGATATATGAATTTTTATCATTATATTTCATCTTTGTTCCGAGTGTAAAATTATAAGGGATGAGTAGCATATTCGTATATAGTAAAACAAAGTGATTAATGAAAAAAGGGTTATTATTAGGGTTTGAAGAATTATGTTATTAACTATAAGATTTTGGATAATAATTCATTTAGGGAAAAATCCTAAGAATGGGGGGAGTCCCCCCAGGGAAAGGAGCGAGGAGAATAAAATGAATTTTGGAATTCACATGTTATTGTTTATAAGGTTGATTTGATTGATAAATGAGATATTGGCAGTTTTAATAGATAAGATGAAAGTGGTTATTAAAGTGGAATAAATTAGGAAGTATAATCTTCATATGTTCTCACTAATTACTAAAGCTGATAGTATTCAACCAATGTGATTAATCGATGAGTAAGCTATTAATTTTCGAATTGATAGTTGATTTATTCCTCCAATTGATCCAATAATACCTGATGATAATGAAATTGAAAATATTAAGATATTGTTTAGTAACAATGAGAGGAGAATAATTGGTGCAATTTTTTGTAGTGTTATTATAACAAGGCAATTATTTCAGTTTAATCCTTCTATAATTCTTGGGAATCATCAATGAAGGGGTGCAACTCCACTTTTTAATATGAGTGGGCTAGAAATAATAATTATAATTAATAGAGTTTCATGGTTGGGAATGATCATTTCTAATAAAATTTCTCTGATGATAAAAAACAAGAATGATGAGGACGCAAGAGTTTGAATTAAAAAATATTTTAATGCTGCTTCTGTTGTAAAAATGTTATTATTATTCATTAGGATTGGAATAAAAGATAAGAGGTTAATCTCAAGGCCTATTCAAGCTCTTATTCAAGAATTGGATGAAATTGTAATAATAATTCCTCTGGTTAGGGTGAAGTAAAATACGGTTCTAATAGAGCTCTTCAACATTAGAGAAGAGAGTGCACCTCTATAAGCGGGGTATGAGCCCGGTAGCTTGAGTTTAGCTTACTTGTCTAATAAGACTATATTGTGGTGTATGGTGCACCTGAGTTTTTGATGCTTTTAGTGGTAGTTTAATTCTATCCAATATAAACTAGAGAAGGTAATATTTAATATTACATGTTTTATTCTATCATAATAATCCTTTTTCAGGCACTTCACT